GAGATTTCTCGATTTCGAAATGTCTCAAAGCCTGGGGTAGTAAAAAAAAGTGGGATGCTGTATTTCCGGGATTGGATTTCATATTCGAATGAACCTCGTAATCGTAAGAAAGTAGGTTTTTTAGCTATGGGCCTAGCAAAAGAAAAATCGAGATAGGTTCCCATAGAATGGGACTCCCCCTCTTAAAAATCGGACGTGAAGGTTTTCTCTCATCCGGCTCAAGTAGTTACGCAAAATAAATAAAGGGGTTCTTTTTTTTAAACTTTATTCGGTAAACCCTTAGAAAAAGCTACTCCTTACTCAAGTTCCCAGCAAGAACCAATCTTTGATTGATTCATTCTTCTTTCTTCTTTTGACTTTAATTTAACAACCTTCTAAATTATTGAATTTATTCTTTACGACGAAATGGAAATGTGAAATGAAATTATTTGAGTAGTCTACCTCCCCTAAAACGAAAAATTCCTTTAAAGGAATGCTTTGGTACTCGTTCGTAAGGGATTTACTTGTCGATATATCGTTCCATTCGATCTTTTAGGTCCCTACTCACCTCAATGGTTATGCCATGACGCCCTTTGAAGCATATATGCGATAGATAGACTCCCGTAACCATGCCATATTTGCTTGCTTGAACAGAACTTCTCTCTAAAAGAAATGGAATGGCTAATTCCACGAAAAAGTTTTTTTTTCACGAGGTATAACTAGCGATTCCTATTTTATTTATCTGTTACGGAATCGACCATGGATCAATTCCCCGTTCATTTGGAAGTCTTGAATACACCCATAATTCTGAGCTTCATGTTACTCCTACCAAGACACATGTCAGAGTCGGGGGCATCCCAATCAGATTGGGATGACAGTTTCTCATTCCGAATCTGTAAAATGAAAATTTCGATCAAATCACACATCGCAGTATACTAGGCCTTCTAATTCCTTAAGGGGTTTATCCAAAAGATTCGCGATATAACTAGGAAGACGTTTCAAATACCACACATGAGTCACTGGACATGCGAGTTTGATGTATCCCATTTGATATCTTCGTATCCGAGAATCAACAAACTCTACGCCGCATTGTTCACAAAATTTTGAGTCTTCTTTTTCAGCTCTGATTACTCGATAATTTCCACAAGAACAAATTCCACTTTTTATAGGCCCGAAGATTCTTTCACAAAACAATCCATCTTTTTCTGGTTTATTGGTTTTGTAATGAAAAGTATAGGGTTTTGTCACCTCTCCAACTATCTCTCCATTAGGTAAGATTTTGTTGGCCCAAGTCCTTATTTGTTGAGGAGAAACCGGTCCAATTCGAAGTTGTTGATGTTTATACCGATCGATCATAGAATAGAAAATCTGATTCATTCAGATCAAGCTTCCTTCCCATTAATCTGGAAGTTCTTCTCAGATACAAGGAAATGATTCAATTCTAGAGCCAAAGATCGTAGTTCGCGAACGAGCAATCGAAAAGATTCTGGAGCATCCCCGGGATTAGGTACTGTTCCCCCAACGATCGTAGCACCAAGTACTTCTTGACGAGCTCTAATATGATCGGATTTATAAGTAAGCATCTCTTGTAAAATATGAGCAACACCAAATCCCTCTAGAGCCCAAACTTCCATTTCTCCTACTCGTTGTCCACCTTGCTTGGCCCTTCCCCTAAGGGGTTGTTGTGTAACAAGTGCGTAAGGTCCACTAGAACGCCCATGGATTTTATCATCAACTTGATGAATTAATTTCAGAATATAGGGCTTTCCTATTAGAACAGGTTGTTCAAAAGGATCTCCTGTTCTTCCATCAAATATTCTGCTTTTTCCCGGATACTCGGGTTCAAATACCCATGGATTTTTTGTTTGCTTACTGGCTTCATATAATTCAGGAAACACTAGTTTTCTTGAAGCTTCTTGCTCATATCTCTCATCAAAGGGTGCTATTCTATAATGTCTCTTTAGCAGATCCCCCGCTAACCCGAGGGAGCATTCAAATATCTGTCCCACATTCATTCGTGAGGGTACTCCTAGGGGGTTAAAGACCATATCAACAGTTGTTCCATCTTGAAAATAGGGCATATCTTGTCTGGGCAAAATTTTTGAAATGATACCTTTATTCCCATGTCTTCCAGCTACTTTATCACCCACTTTGATTTCACGTTTCTGTAAAACATATACACGAATCATTTCTGGATTATAACTGGAACTCCCCCTTTTCTGGATCCATCTCACATCAATAACTCGACCTCTTCCACCTATAGGTAGTTTTAGAGAAGTTTCTTTTGCCGTGGATACCTGAATACCAAGTATGGCTCGTAATAATCTATCCTCAGGGGCATACGACGATTCGTTCGCTGTCTGAGGCGTTAATTTCCCTACTAAAATATCACCAGCTTCTATCCAAGATCCAAGTCTCACAATTCCATTTCTGTCTAAATTGCGGAGTAAATAAGCCTCTAAATGCGGTATTTCTTTAGTGATTCTTTCAGGGCCTTGGCTTGTCACATGAGTCTGAATTT